ATATCTCATTATATTCATACAATTCCATTCTATTTTATGTGAAATATAGAAATCCCTTTGGTAGTTCGTCTTTTCTTTTTTTGAGTGTCCGTCTATAATGACTGATGAATCAAGAATTTTCAATTGGAATGAAACGAATTATTTCAATTAGTTTTTCTTACCGTCATATCTGGATTGAGACTTAGGTAAATGTTTTATTCATATATGTAGTAAAAGAACATATCTAATTTAGCTCTTTCATGCCTATTCTAACTAGTTATTTCGGTTTTTTACTGGCTGCTTCAACTATAACCCCAGCTCTATTTATAGGTTTGAACAAGATACAACTTATTTGAAAAGAATTAAATTCAATAAACAATTTTTAAAAATTACAATCAAAGCCTCTCTGAATATTTCATTTTAGATATTTTATGGTTACTTCCCGCCTCAATTGTAAATTCCTATTCATTGAGATTCACGGATAATTCAGATTAATATTTAGGGATAGATCTTACCTCTCTTTTTATTCCCTAAAACAAATTGAAATGATTGAAGTTTTTCTATTTGGAATCGTCTTAGGTCTAATCCCTATTACTTTAATAGGATTATTTGTAACTGCATATTTACAATACAGGCGCGGTGATCAGTTGGACCTTTGATTGAGTAACATTTCTTTTTTTTTATTGACCTCCTACAAGGAGGAGGTCAAATTCAAATTGCAATTATACTTTGTTTTCTTAAGCTATTTCCTGGTAATTCAACATAACATAAACGGAATGGAATCACGCTCTGTAGGATTTGAACCTACGACATCGGGTTTTGGAGACCCGCGTTCTACCGAACTGAACTAAGAGCGCTTTCTTATATCCTATAACAATCCTATAACAGTAGATACGATTGTAAATAAAAAGATTTAAAAGGGTATTGCGTAAATAGAGTCTGTATAAATTAAAAGATTATGTCCAATTTTATTCCCAATGAATCCCTCGTAAATGTTCATAGGAGAAAAAATAGGTAGGGATGACAGGATTTGAACCCGTGACATTTTGTACCCAAAACAAACGCGCTACCAAGCTGCGCTACATCCCTTTTCAAAATTGTTGTACAGTGTCATTGTACAAAATTTGTGTCCTGTTTTCCACATCATTCTTTTTTCCTCTAACTATTAACTATATATATAATATATATAATTAATTATATAAAATGTTCTTGTCATTTTTTTTGTCGGCAAAATTTCATCTGCTGGATCTTTGTACATATGCATTTTAGTTAGTAATTCCTAATTCTAATTCAATTTATTGCAAAAACAAATGACCTTGAACTACAAGATTGAGTTATCTATGATCTATGTATTAGAATTAAGAATATCGAACTAGACTATATATGTATTACAATATACAATAAAAATAAAGAATTACACGAAAAAGTAAATATAAAATAAAAGAAGAAGGAGGATTTTCAATGCGAGATATAAAAACATATCTCTCCACGGCACCTGTGCTAACCACTTTATGGTTTGGGTCTTTAGCGGGTCTATTGATAGAAATTAATCGTTTATTTCCAGATGCCTTGTCATTCCCCTTTTTTTAATTTTTATTGAATTCTTTTATTTATATGTGAAGAAATGAAGAATATTTTAGATCAATTCTACGTAACATGGCTCCAATTTCGCTCTCTTTTTCTTTTTGATTTAGGATAGGAAAGAAGAAATAAAAAGTATATCGAACTTCAGTCAAGATAAAGTGAATCTACGATATAATTTTGGGAAAAATAAATGGAAAAGTGGATCCAGTCTAGGGGTGGTTCGATGAAATTCTAATATAGAAAGAAGAAAATACTGAGATTAGATATGAAGAATTTATAGTTAGAAAAAATTGTATTACTTAATTATTACTAGATTCTGAATATTCTTCTCTTAATGAACATGACTATCTTTCTTTATAGTTCTAGTAATTCCTAATAATTAGATTTTAGATTATAGTGCTTCGAAGTCATTCAAATTATTAGAATTTGAAAAAAAAAAATGAGGAAAGTTCTAAAATGAAGTCGATCCAAAATGAAAAGTAGATTCCTAATAATTAGATTTTAGATTATAGTGCTTCGAAGTCATTCAAATTATTAGAATTTGAAAAAAAAAAATGAGGAAAGTTCTAAAATGAAGTCGATCCAAAATGAAAAGGAGGTTCATGGCCAAGGGTAAAGATATCAGAATTATAGTGATTTTGGAATGTACCTGTTGTGTTAGAAAGGGTGTCAATAAAGAATCGACGGGCATTTCTAGATATATTACTCAAAAGAATCGACACAATACACCCAATCGATTAGAATTGAGAAAATTTTGTCGCTATTGTCAAAAGTATACAATTCACGGGGAAATAAAGAAATAGATGGAACAGAATGCGTGCGTGATTTTTTAAAGGAGCGGGACTTAACATAACATATATATAATACAAACCAAATCCTCTTTTGGTCGGATCTTCAATGAAGAAAAAAAAGAGAATTGTATTTTCTATATTATTTATTATTTTATATATAAGGAATAAACAAACAAGGGATAAGCAAACCATGGATAAATCCAAACAACTTTTTCGTAAATCCAAACGATCTTTTCGTAGGCGTTTACCCCCAATTGGATCGGGGGATCGAATCGATTATAGAAACATGAGTTTAATTAGTCGATTTATTAGTGAACAAGGTAAAATCTTATCTAGACGGGTGAATAGGTTGACCTTGAAACAACAACGATTAATTACTATTGCTATAAAACAAGCTCGTATTTTATCTTCGTTACCTTTTCGTAATAATGAGAAACAATTGGATAGAGCTGAGTCGATCCCTAGAACTACTAGTCCTAGAACCAAAAATAAATAGATAGACTCTTCAAAACTCCAATCGGAACTCAAGCTCAGATTAATGTTTTGCTCGAAAAACCTAGAATCAAAATTGGATTCTTGTGTTATAAAAAAGGAAAAATGGGGAAGCAATCTTTTTTTCTTGAAAGATGTTCGTTTATTCCTACTACTCAAATCTTCATTTCTTTTTCTTCTATCTTCCCGGAGTCCGTTCTCCGGGAAATTCTGCTTCAATCATTCTTGTTTCTTGTATAGTAGATTCTATTAAAATTCTTTTCTTAATTTTATTTTTGATTGATTATTTTATTGAAAATCATATCAAAACAATTCTTATTTGATAGGGCTATTTGCGCAAGTATTTTACGATTCAGAAGCAATTGTCTCTTGTACAGATTGTGTATGAGTTTGCTATAACTATAGAATACTATTTCCTCGCGAGTTGCTGCATTTATACGAGTGATCCACAAACGACGAAAATCTCTCTTTTTCCTGCTCCTATCTCGATGAGAGGAAACCAAAGCTCTCATTCTTTGTTGAGTAATCGTTCGAGTAAGTCTTGAATGAGCCCCTATAAAGGTTGATGCAAATAAACGAATTTTTTTTCGACGTCTCCGAGCTGTATATCCTCGTTTAACTCTGGTCATTGAATCAAATGAAACTCTCTTGAATAACTAATTGATTTCTCTTCTTTCAGTCACCCTTTTCCTCCGGTCGATTAATAACAAAACGGGTTATTCCGATATATAAACTATAAATTCCAATGGCTTTTGCTACTATGACCTTCCCGACCACGATTTTATTCTTCCAGGTATCTCGAAAATTCTACTAAATAAAAAGAAAAGAATAGTGGGTTCCCTCGTTTCTATGGCAACTTCTGAAACGGTGAGGTCCTCTCTATACACCGGAGCCTCTATATTTCATTTCATCAAATTTTATTGTGAACTTGTATAGTTCACACTCTTTGGCTCTACCCATATATTTTTCAATTAGAATTCTTTTTTAAATTCTAATTAGAAAGTAATAAATAGTCCTTTTCACAAAAAAGCTATCCATACAGTGACGGCATTTAATTCTGAAAGTTAGCTGGGTAGCTAACCCTGTTAGTCCGTTTTTTCAAGAATAGGAGCATAACCTTTTTGCTTCTTATAAATTTATTTCCTCCGCTTAATGGATAACTTTTTGCTACCAATGGAAAATTTCTTCTCATCTCAAACGGAGTGATTGGATTTACACCAATAGAAACCATAAATTCCATAGCATAAACATAATAAGTCGACGATAGATCTTCATTTTTAGATATTATAAAATAGTCAATTAAATGTCCGTCTTCCACTCTATCTATCCTATTCATTGATAGTGGTCGTAAATAATTCTTTTTTTTTTTTTTTCATTTCTTCAAACTCATGATCTGAACTGAACGAGTCGCACATACACCCTAGTACATGTTCCTCGACGCTGAGGACATCCTCGAAGAGCGGGAGATTTCGTGACATTTTTTATTGGCTGTCTTGCGTTTCTAATAAGTTGTTTAATGGTTGGCATGTCGTGTCTATAGAATCTCATTCTAGATAGAATAGAACGGGTTGGCTTAGATCGATCTTAACCTGATGGTTGATGATTATGAATGATTTCTATTCAATATCAAATCACGGAAAATTCAAATTTGTAAATGGAATTCTATATTTATACGAAATCCCCAGCATTTTCATTTTCGACCGCTACAAGATCAACGATGCCATGAGCTTGGGCTTCTGTTGCTGACATAAAAACATCCCTTTCCATATCTTCGGATATAACCCATAAAGGGTTGCCCGTTCTTTGTACATAAACTTTTGTGAGGGTTTCGCGAAGCTTCAATAGTTCTTCTGCTTCCAGAATAAATTCCCCTGCCTGTGCCTCATAAAAAGAACTAGCAGGTTGGTGAATCATAACCCTGATGATATTGATATAACATCACGAACGGTTCTTCTATCTCTATCTTGCATGATTGAGTTCAAGTAAGGGGGAAGATAAAAAAAAATAGAATTAAACAACCGTACGGGCATCTTTTGTACATTGCATACGGCTCTGCAATGGAATTTATTTTTCGATATAAGAAATTATATCGAAAAAAATAAATAGAATCCATCCGATCCAAATCGTTAAATGATCCATTTACCACCCTTCCTT